ATAATCAAAATCTCAACAAAAATAATTATAATATCAACAACTATTATATCAACTTTAATTGTTTTAAGATCAGAAAATTGATTTAGAATATGAATAGGATTGGAAATAAATATGATATCATTTATTCCTTTAATAGAAAAAAGAAAAAATATATTATCATCAGAATCAAAAATAATTTATTTTATTATTCAAAGAATGGCATCTATAATATTTATATTCATAATCATTATAAATCCAATAATTATAATTGAAGAAAACATAATTAACGAAATTTCAATATCATTAATCACATTAAGAATGGCAATAAAATTAGGAATAGCACCAATACATTTATGATTTATCAATATTATAAAAAAAATAAAATGAAATAATTGTATAATTCTAATAACATGACAAAAAATCGCTCCATTATATGTTATAAGAAATACATCATCAAACAACTTTATTATAACTATTATATCAATTATTAGAGCAATCATTGGGGCAATTGGTGGTATTAATCAAACATCAGTTAAAAATATTATAGCATATTCGTCAATTAACCACTTAGGATGAATTACAATTTGTATTAACCATGATAATGAAACATGAATTAAATACTTAATTATTTATTCAATTATAATTATTATCTTAACAAAAATCATAAATAAAAAATCTATTAACTTCATTAATCAAATAAATACAAATATAAAAACAAAAACCGAAAAAATAAGTTTATTAATTATAATATTAAGACTGGGGGGATTGCCCCCTTTTATTGGATTTTTACCAAAATGGATAGTTATTCAATCACTTATAAATAACGATTGTAAAATAATTATTATAATTTTAATAATAACATCAATAATTACATTATTTTATTATATACGAATAATTGTACCCATAATCATAATAAATAATTATATTAATAAGTGAAATATCAAAACAACAAACATAAAGTATATATATATAATAAATTTTTTAATTAACATAATATTACCTATCACAACAATAATTAATATAATATAAATCCTTAAGTTAATAAAACTATTAACCTTCAAAGTTAAAAATATAAATTAAATTTTATAGGTTTTAGTAAAATACTACTTTAGAATTGCAGTCTAATATCATCAATTGACTATAAAACCTGATAAAGGAATTAAAAATTCATATATAAATTTACAATTTACAACCTATAATCAGACACTTTATCAATTTACAAAATATTATTAAAGGAACATAAATTTGAATAAATGAATATTCTCTACAAATCATAAAGATATTGGAACTTTATATTTTATATTAGGAATATGGTCAGGAATAATTGGAATATCAATAAGATGAATTATTCGTATTGAATTAGGACAACCAGGATCATTTATTGGAAATGATCAAATCTATAACGTAATTGTAACAGCACACGCATTTATTATAATTTTCTTTATAGTTATACCTATTATAATTGGAGGATTCGGAAATTGACTAGTGCCATTAATAATTGGAGCCCCTGATATAGCATTTCCACGAATAAATAATATAAGTTTCTGACTATTACCGCCATCACTAACACTTTTATTAATTAGTAGAATAGTTGATGCAGGAGCTGGTACTGGATGAACAGTTTATCCACCACTATCAAGAAATTTAGCACATAATGGAGCATCAGTTGACTTAACTATCTTTTCGCTCCATTTAGCTGGTGTATCATCAATTCTAGGTGCAGTAAACTTTATTTCAACAATTATTAATATACGAACATCCGGAATAACAAGAGAAAAAATTCCACTGTTTGTATGATCAGTAGGAATTACTGCACTATTATTATTATTGTCACTACCAGTATTAGCCGGAGCAATTACAATACTACTTACAGATCGAAATCTAAATACATCATTTTTTGATCCAGCAGGAGGGGGGGATCCAGTATTATATCAACACCTATTTTGATTCTTTGGTCATCCTGAAGTTTATATTCTAATTCTACCAGGATTTGGCATCATCTCACATATTATTAGACAAGAAAGAGGAAAAAGAAACGCATTTGGATCAACAGGTATAATTTATGCGATACTAGCAATTGGATTATTAGGATTCATTGTATGAGCACATCACATATTTACAGTTGGTATAGATGTTGATACACGAGCATATTTTACCTCAGCAACTATAATTATTGCAATTCCAACCGGAATTAAAATTTTTAGTTGACTAGCAACAATTCATGGATCCATAATTAACTATTCACCATCAATACTTTGAACATTAGGATTTGTATTCCTATTTACCATCGGTGGATTAACAGGAATTGTGTTAGCAAATTCATCAATTGATATTGTTTTACATGACACTTATTATGTAGTAGCACACTTCCATTATGTATTATCCATAGGAGCAGTATTTGCAATCATAGCAGGATTTATTCAATGATATCCCCTATTTACCGGAATAACTATAAATCCAAAATGATTAAAAACACAATTTATAACAATATTTATTGGAGTTAATATAACATTCTTTCCTCAACATTTTTTAGGATTAAGAGGTATACCACGACGATATTCAGATTATCCTGATATATATATATCATGAAATGTAATTTCATCAATCGGATCAACTATTTCAATTTTAGGGACTATAATATTCATCTTAATCCTATGAGAAAGAATAATATCAAAACGAAAAATCATATTCATTATAAATCTAAATTCAAGAATTGAATGATTACAAAACTACCCTCCAGCAGAACACTCTTATAACGAAATACCAATTGCCTTCAACTTCTAATATGGCAGAATTATATGCAATGAATTTAAGATTCATTTATAAAGAAAAATCTTTTTTTAGAAATAAGAAAATGATCTCAAATTAACTTTCAAGACCCCTCATCACCATTAATAGAACAACTTATATTCTTTCATGACAATACAATAATCATTTTAATTATAATTACTATAATCATCACATGAATTATAACAAAAATACTTTTCAATAAAATAATCAATCGATTTATAATAGAAAATCAAATAATTGAAATTATTTGAACAATTATCCCAGCAATAATTCTTGTACTTATTGCTTTACCCTCATTACGAATTTTATATATAATAGATGAAACTAAAAACCCAATATTAACAATTAAAGCTATCGGACATCAATGATACTGAAGATATGAATACTCAGACTTTAAAAATATTGAATTTGAATCTTATATAAAACCATCTAAAGAAATTGAAATAAATGAATTTCGACTACTTGAAACAGATAACCGAATCACCTTACCTATAAATAATCAAATTCGTATTATTGTTACAGCAACTGACGTATTACACTCATGAACAATTCCAAGACTAGGTATTAAAATTGATGCCATCCCAGGACGACTAAACCAAGGATCAATATTCATCAACCGTCCTGGCATCCTTTACGGACAATGCTCAGAAATTTGTGGAGCAAACCATAGATTCATACCTATTACAATTGAAAGTGTAACAACAAAACAATTTATCAGATGATTAAAAAATAACTCATTAAGTGGCTGAAAGTGAAGCAATGGTCTCTTAAACCAAATCATAGTAATTAACGTATACTCTTAATGGAAAAATTAGTTTATAATAAAACATCAGATTGTCAAACTGAAAAAATTAAATTAATATTTTTCTATTCCCCAAATAGCACCTATATCATGAACAATATTAATAATAATATTCATAATTATAATTATCATAATTAACAGAATAATATATTTTAACAAAAATTATTTAACTGAGAATAAAAAAGAAAAAAAAGAAAATATAAATATAAATTGAAAATGATAACTAACTTATTTTCAACATTTGACCCCTCAACATCAATATATTATTCTATAAATTGAATAAGAACTTGTATTATTTTGATAATAATACCTTACCCATTCTGAATTATAAAATCACGATACCATATAATAATTCAAATAATTTATAAAAATCTACATCAAGAATTTAAAACTCTACTTTTAAAAAGAAATGGACTAACTTTAATAATAACATCAATTTTTATATTTATTCTAATTAATAATATAATAGGATTATTACCATACATCTTTACTAGATCAAGACACTTAGTATTCTCATTAACATTATCATTACCATTATGAATTTCAATTATATTATTTGGATGGATCAACAAAACACAACAAATATTCATACATTTAATCCCATCAGGAACCCCGGCCGTTTTAATACCTTTCATAGTATGCATCGAAACAATTAGAAATATTATTCGACCCGGATCACTGGCAGTACGATTAACAGCCAACATAATTGCTGGACATCTACTAATAAGATTATTGGGTAATAATACTACATCAACAAGAAATATAATTTTAATTTTTCTAATAACAATTCAAATCATATTAATATTATTTGAAACAGCAGTAGCAATCATCCAAGCATATGTATTTTCAATTTTAACAACATTGTATTCAAGTGAAGTAAATTATGAAAAAAAGAAATCACCCATTTCATTTAGTAGACCCCAGACCATGACCTTTAACAGGATCAATTGGAGCAATAACAATAACATCAGGAATAGTTATATGATTTCATTTAAAAAACCCAATATTAATAATACTTGGTATATTAATTTTAATTTTAACTATAATTCAATGATGACGAGATATTGTACGAGAAGGGACATACCAAGGCAAACATACAACTATAGTTACAAACGGATTAAAATGGGGAATAATCCTATTTATTATTTCAGAAATCTTCTTTTTTATCTCATTTTTCTGGGGATTCTTTCACAGTAGACTTTCACCAACAATTGAAATCGGTATAACCTGGCCTCCGAAAGGAATTAAAACATTTAACCCTATAGACATTCCTCTTCTAAATACAACAATTTTATTATGCTCAGGCATCACAATTACATGAGCCCATCACAGTATTATAAACAAAAATCATAGACAGACAATTAAAGGATTATTTGTTACAGTTACGTTGGGGATTTACTTCACTATCCTGCAAGCATATGAATATCTAGAGTCCCCATTCACAATTAGTGACTCCGTATACGGATCTTGTTTCTTTATAGCAACAGGATTCCATGGAATTCACGTAATCATTGGTACAACTTTCTTATTAGTTTGCCTAATTCGTACAATAAAATTTCATTTTTCTAGTAAACATCACTTTGGATTTGAAGCAGCGGCTTGATATTGACACTTTGTAGACGTAGTTTGACTATTTTTATATATTTCAATTTATTGATGAGGTAGTTATTTTTTTAGTATAAAAAGTATATTTAACTTCCAATTAAAAGGTCTTATTTAAGAAAAAATAATTATATTAACTATATCATCAATTATAATCAGAACTTTAATTAGAATAACTTTAATTATAGTATGCACAATTATTTCTAAAAAATCTAAAAATAACCGAGAAAAAATAACACCATTTGAATGTGGATTTGACCCAAAAAGATCATCACGAATACCATTTTCAATTCAATTCTTTATAATTGCAATTATTTTCTTAATTTTCGATGTAGAAATTATTATTTTAATACCAACAATCAAAATTATACAAATAACAAAAATCAAATCATGATCAATTACCACTTCTATATTCTTAATTATTCTAATTTTAGGATTATATCATGAATGAAAAAATGGTATTCTTGAATGAAGAAATTGGGGTTATAGTTAAATTATAACATTTAATTTGCAATTAAAAATTATTTATATAAAATTATCCTCAAGTAATGAAGTAAATATTACATTTAGTTTCGACCTAAAAATAGAGTTTATAACTCCTTACTTTTAACTAAAACCAAAATAGAGGTATTTCACTGTTAATGAAAATATTGATTTAAAATCTAGTTAAAAGAGAATGTTGAAACTAAAAGAAGCCGCTAACTATCTTTTAAAGCGGTTAAAATCCGTTTTTCTCTTAATTTATATAGTTTAAAAAAAACATTTCATTTTCAATGAAAAAATAAAAAATTATTTTTATAAATATTTAAAGGGGTTAACCCCATCCCAATATCTTCAATATTGTACTTTAAAAATTAAGCTATTTAAATTTATAATAAAAAAAACAAGAAAGTAAAAAGAAAAAAAGAAACCATATAAATCTTTAAATTGTTATAATAAAATAAATGAACAAATTTTCTCAAAACTACTACGTAGAAAAAAGATAGTTTTGAGAAAATTAACTCCCCTCAACCCAATTCTAAATTCTTAGTAAACAAAAATGACAAATTTAAAAAATTACCTCTCAAAAAATATGTTCTTAAAGGAGGCATAAATCACATTGTTCTTAAAAAAAAAGAAATATTATATAAAAATAAATAATTTGATATAGAATTATAATAAAAAACGGATAACTCATAACCTAAAAATAAACCTAAAAAAATAAACAATAAAGCTATAATTTTTATTAAAAAAGGTAATATTAAAAAAGTAGGTGTTGTAAAAATTACCCAACTTAAAAAACTACCTGAAATAATAGACATGATTACCAAAAAAATTATTGATAAATTTATTAAATTATCTTCAAAAAAATCTTGACAAACATAAGAATTAGGGGCCATAACTATAGTATAATAAAATAAACGAATTCTATACGAAACTGTTAAACCAATAGAAAAATACATAATAAAATAAATAAAAAAATTAGATCCTTGAAAAGATATAAATTCTAAAATTAAATCCTTAGAATAAAAACCTGATAAATAAGGAAAACCACACAAAGAAAAATTAGAAATTCTAAAACAAACAATAGTAAAAGGCAATTGATGAGTTAAACCACCCATAAAACGAATATCTTGTGTATTATTCATAACATGAATTATTAAACCAGCACAAAGAAAAAGCAAAGCCTTGAAAAAAGCATGAGTTAACAAATGAAAATAAGATAAATAAGGAAAACCTAAAAAAAGAATTGTTATTATTAAACCTAATTGACTTAAAGTGGATAAAGCAATAATCTTCTTTAGATCAAATTCAAAATTTGCACCTAAACCAGATATAAACATCGTTAAAATAGACAAAATCAAAAAAAAATTACAATCAAATATATAAATTATATTACTAAAACGAATCAATAAATAAACTCCAGCAGTTACCAAAGTTGAAGAATGAACTAAAGCTGAAACAGGAGTAGGAGCTGCCATAGCAGCAGGTAACCATGAAGAAAAGGGAATTTGAGCTCTTTTAGTAAAACCAGCCAAAATTAATAAAAAAATTAAATAATAAGATCAAACATTTAAAATGTATAAATAATAAAAAAAATGTCAACTACCAAAATTCATTATTCAAGAAATTGACAATAAAATAGCAACATCCCCAATTCGATTAGTTAAAATAGTCAATATACCTGCTCTATGAGATTTATAATTCTGAAAATAAATAACTAAACAATATGAAACCAGGCCCAAACCATCTCAACCAATTAAAATTCTAATTAAATTAGGTCTCATAATCAATATAAATATAGAAAAAATAAATATTAAAACAAGATATAAAAATCGAAATTTGTTCAAATCATCATTTATATAAGTATGACTATACAAAATTACTATAGAAGAAATAAAAAAAACACAACCACAAAAAAATATTGACATTCAATCAAAAATCAAAGTTAAAGTAATTATTATTCTATTATAAGAAATAAACTCCCAATCTAATAAATAAACTAAATCATAATAAATTAAATTAAAACCAAAAAAAAACATTAATAATCCAAAAAAAAACAAAAAAAATGATCTTAAAAGATAAAAAGAAATATTTTTCAAAGTCTGAAATAAACTATACCTATAACACCACAAATTATTATTCTATTTAAACTATTCAGACATAATCAAACTATAAAAATGTCAATCTTTAAAATTAAAATATTTAATGGTAATCAATGAAAAATTAAAAGCAAATATTCACGGACATTAATATTATAAACAAATTTTAAACCCGAATATAATGAACCATGTTGAATATTTGAATATAAATAAATTCTATAACAACAACTTAAAAAAGAACCTCAAAATAAAAAAAAGAAAGTATAAGTTGATCAACTTATCATACTATTAATAATTAAAATTTCCCCCAACAAATTTAAAGATATAGGTCTAGCCATATTATTAGAACAAAACAAAAATCAAAAAAAAGATAAATTAGGCATTAAAACAATTAATCCTTTATTAAAATAAAATCTACGTCTATTAGAACGCTCATAAACAACATTAGCCAAACAAAAAAGTCCAGAAGAACACAAGCCATGACCAATTATTAAAATTAAAGAACCTAATATACCTAAACTATTTAATGAAAAAATACCACAAATAACTAAAGCCATATGTCTTACAGAAGAATAAGCAATTAATGATTTTATATCAACCTGAAATATACAAATAAAACCAATAATTATCATACCAAACAATCTTAATGAAATTAAAAAAACACTATTAGAAATAAAATCCCCCTCCATAAAACATAATACTCGCATCAAACCATAACCCCCTAACTTTAAAAGAATACCGGCCAAAATTATTGAACCTGAAATTGGAGCCTCAACATGTGCTTTTGGTAATCAAAAATGAAAAAAAATCATAGGTATTTTAATCAAAAATGCTAAAATCAGACCTAAATATAAATAAAAATTATAATTAATAAAAATTAATGAATAATATATTCTAAAACAAAACCTATTAATATAAAAAATAGATAATAAAAGAGGCAAAGAACCAAAAAGAGTATAAAAAAGTAAATAAAACCCAGAAGAAAGACGTTCTGGTTGATACCCCCAACCAAAAATTAATAAAAGAGTAGGAATTAAACTTGACTCAAAAAAAATATAAAATATAAAAATATTTTGAGTCGAAAAAGACAAAATTAAAAAAAATATCAAAAAAACAATTACTAAAACAAAATTTATAGAAGTTATAGTTTTTATAATTTTATATCTAGCTAAAATTATTAACACTGTAATTAAAATAGTTAAATAGATTAAAGAACCTGAAAGAACATCCATTATAAAACCATATCTAAATGAAGAAAAAAAATTAATTAATAAACTTATATTTATAAAATATAATATAAAAACAAAAATTGAACATAATAAAACAATTCAACTATCTAAAAAACATAAAGGGATTAAAAAAATAGAAAAAAAAATAACTTTTATCATATCAAACTACTAATATTTATTAAATTATCATTACCATGACATCGAATTATAGAAACAAGCAAAGATAAGCCTAAAACACCTTCACAAACAGAAAAAGTTAAAAAAAAAATAATAAAATAGTATTCTCCTATATAATTATATAAAAAAAAGAAAAGAGAAAAAAAAATAATTACAATTAAATATTCTAAACTTAAAAGAGTTAAAAGCAAATGTTTACGAGAAGAACATAAAATAACTAAACCACAAATAAATATATACCAAAAAATTAAATAATTTAATATAATTAGTTTTAATAGTTTAAAAAAAACGATGATCTTGTAAATCATAAATAGTGAAAACTTTAAAACTTCAGCAAGAGAAAAAATCCTTTCTTTAATCTCCAAAATTAATATTTTAAATAAAATACTCGCTGAATATGAAAATTCTTTTTATAATTATAATATCCCTCTCAACTTTAATTACAACCCTTAAACATCCATTAAGTATGGGATTTAATTTAATCCTAATCACCTTTATTTCATCAATTTCTATAACTATGTGAATAAAATATACATGATACTCATATATTTTAGTTTTAGTCATATTAGGGGGTATATTAGTTCTATTTATATATATAGCTAGAATTGCCTCAAATGAGATTATAAAATTTTCAATAAAAATTACCATCATATTTATAATAAGCATTATAATTATAATAATATTAATTAAACAAGAAATAATATCCTATAACACAACAATAATTTGAACCACAGAAAATCAACAAAATATATCTATAATAAAATTATTTAATAACCAAACTTCAATTATCACTATCATAATAGCATTATATTTATTAATAACAATAATCTACGTTATTTATATTACAAATACATTTGAAGGACCAATACGAAAAAAAAATTATGAAAAAACCTATACGTAAATCACATCCACTTATTAAAATTATAAATTCATCACTATTTGATCTACCGAGACCATCATCAATCTCAATTTGATGAAATTTTGGATCACTTTTAGGAATATGTTTAATTATTCAAATTTTAACTGGAATCTTTCTAGCTATACATTATACTGCTGACATTAATATTGCATTTGATAGAGTTATCCACATTACACGAGATGTAAACTCAGGTTGATTACTACGTAATATACACGCTAATGGAGCATCTATATTTTTTATTTGTTTATATTTACATATTGGTCGAGGCATATACTATGGATCATATAAACTTTTTATAACTTGAAGAATCGGGGTAATCATATTATTTATTATTATAGCTACCGCATTTTTAGGGTATGTTTTACCTTGAGGACAAATATCATTCTGAGGAGCCACAGTTATTACCAATTTAATATCAGCCATCCCTTACCTAGGTAATGAAATCGTAAAATGATTATGGGGGGGATTCTCTATTGATAATGCAACTTTAACACGATTCTTCACATTACATTTCTTATTACCATTTATCTTATCTGCAATAACAATAGTACATTTATTGTTTTTACATCAAACAGGATCAAATAATCCTACAGGTATTAATAGAAATTATGATAAAATACCATTTCATCCTTATTTCTCAATTAAAGATATTATAGGTATATTACTAGCATTATATTTATTTCTTATAATTAATTTATTAGAACCACGAATATTAGGAGACCCAGAAAACTTTATCCCAGCTAATCCGTTAGTGACACCAATTCACATTCAACCAGAATGATATTTTTTATTTGCCTACGCCATTTTACGATCCATCCCTAACAAATTAGGAGGAGTAGTAGCAATAATTTTATCAATTCTTATAATAATAGTTATCCCCCTAACTACAAAAAACAAATTTCAAAGAAACATATTTTACCCAATTAACCAAATCATATTTTGATCATTCACAACTTTAGTTATTCTATTAACATGAATTGGAGCACGACCAGCAGAAGAACCATTCATTACAACTGGTCAAATTATCACAACATTATACTTTATATATTTCATTTTAAACCCAATCATATTAAAAATATGAGATAAATTAACAGACTAGTTGATTAAGCTTTAGTAAGCATATATTTTGAAAATATAAGATAGAAGTTAAATTCCTCTATCAACTTAACTTAAAAGAATGATTATAAATACTCAAATATAAAAATAATAAAACCTATATAAAAAATAAAATAATTTAATGAAACAGGTAAAAAAACCCTTCAAGTTAAATACATTAATTTATCATAACGAAAACGTGGAAGAGTGCCCCGAACTCAAATAACTAAAAAAATAATAAAAACTAATTTTAAAAAAAATATTAAAGAATTAAAATCACAACCAAGAAAAAAAACAACAGTCAACATACTCATAAAAATAATATTTATATACTCAGATAAAAAAATAAAAGCAAAACCACCTCTTCTATATTCAACATTAAAACCTGAAACCAACTCAGATTCACCTTCAGCAAAATCAAAAGGAGAACGATTAACTTCAGCCAAAAATGAAGAAACTCAACAAAAAAATAAAGGATAAGAAAAAAAAATAAACCAAATATAATTTTGATAATCATAAAATAATATTAAATCAAAACCATAAACAAAAAGAATTAAACAAAGTAAAATTATAGATATTCTTACTTCGTAAGAAATAGTCTGAGCTATACAACGTAATGATCCTAATATAGAATAATTAGAATTTGAAGATCAACCACATATCAAAACACCATAAACCCCTAATCTAGTACAACATAAAAAATACAAAAACCCCAAATTAAAACTATAAACATTAACCAAAAAAGGAAATAAAAGTCACAATCTTAAAGATAAAGACAATATAAAAACAGGAGAAAAATAATAAATTATAAAATTTGATATATACAAATATCTTTGTTCCCTAAAAAACAACTTTAACCCATCACTAAAAGGTTGTAAAAGACCTATATAACCAACTTTATTAGGACCCTTACGTAACTGAATATAACCTAAAACTTTACGCTCCAACAAAGTAACAAAAGCTACAGATAAAAGAATTATAATTAATAAAAAAACATAAATAACAAAACTTATTACTACCTGTGTAATAAAACACATATATAAATTCTAAATTTATAGCACTAATTTCTGCCAAGATAGTTAATCATAATCTAAAAATATAATATAATTATGGTGAATGGTCCTTTCGTACTAAATCACCAAAAATAAGGATAGAAACCGACCTGGCTCACGCCGGTCTGAACTCAAATCATGTAAGAATTTAATGGTCGAACAGACCAAAAAGACGAAAATTTACCCCCGCCCCTTATCTTAATTCAACATCGAGGTCGCAAACTTTTTTATCGATATGAACTCTCCAAAAAAATTACGCTGTTATCCCTAAGGTAGGTTAATCTTTTAATCGAAAATTTCGGATCAAAAAAACATAAATTCATGAAAGAAAATAATGAAAGTTAAATAAATTTCATTGTCACCCCAACAAAACTATTTATTCTAAATAATAATTTAATAAACAAAAAAAAATAATTAATATAAATAGTTAACCTCTATAGGGTCTTCTCGTCCTATAAAAAAATTTTAGCTTTTTAACTAAAAAATTAAATTCAAATAAATTATTTAAAGAAAGTTTATTTCTCATCAAACCATTCATACCAGCCTTCAATTAAAAGACAAATGATTATGCTACCTTCGTACAGTTAAAATACCGCAGCCTTTTAATAATTTAAATCAATGGGCAGGCCCGATCTTAAATTAAAAACAAAAGAACATGTTTTTGTTAAACAGGTGAAAATATAAATTGCCGAGTTCCTATAAATAAATTAACAAAATTACTAATTTAATCATAATTAATTTTATAAAAAAATTTATAAAAAATTTTGATAAAAAATTAAAAAAAATAATAAATTATAAATAAAGAAAAATAATTATAATAAAATAAAAATAGAAATTTCTAATCCTAAAAATTTTCTTAAAAAAATTAAATTTTTAATAAAAAAAAAGAGCTTATCCCCTTTTAATTTTAATCAATTAACTTATATTAATAAAATTAAATAAAGCTTAATTAAAAATGAATTAAATTCAATTATCAAAAAACTAGATATCATCTTAAATGAAAAGCATATAACCCCCAAAACACAATTATAAATTTTTTTGAAACAAAAAAAAACATTGTGTTTTAAATCTTAAGATTTCGAGAAAAAAAAATAATTTATTTATTTTAATCAACCCTGATGCAAAAGGTACTTTAAATAAAAAATACTTAAAAACAAATAAAAAATAACCTTTACAGTCAATAAAAATAACAAATATTTATTCTTTAAAATACTAAAATAAAAAATATTTTTATTAAAAAATAATTTAGAAATATTAAATTTAAATAAAAATTAATCAAATTGAACTGAATTGCACAGCAAATTTATTAATGTAAATAATAACTTCTCTAATAGAAACAATTTGAACTTACCAGGCCCACCTTCCGGTAGGCCTACTTTGTTACGACTTATCCCAACTATTTAATAATGAGAGTGACGGGCGATGTGTACATTATTTAGAACTAAAATCAAAATTACAATTTTATAAAAATTACAACCAAATCCAATTTCAAATTAAATTAAAAATTAATTATCCAAAATTAAAATTAATGTAACCCACCTCCACTTAAACATAGCTACATCTTGACCTAACATTAAATTTATAAAATTTTAAGAAAATATTCTCATAAAACATTCAATGACAGCGATATATAAGCAAAGTTAAAGTAAAATCAATCGTGGATTATCAATTAAGGGGCAGGTTCCTCTGGAAAGAATAAATAACCGCCAAATTCTTTTAATTTTAAGAACATAACTATTAATATTAAAGTAATTTTACAAATCAAAATAATAGGGTATCTAATCCTAGTTTTTAAATGATTTTCATATATCTATATAAACAAATAAAAAATAAAAATATTTGGATTTCACCCCAAAACAAAAATTTTAAATATATAAAAAATATAATATTAAACCAAAAAAATTCAATTTAACTAATTGTATAACCGCGACGGCTGGCACAATTTTTGTCAGTCATAATTTAAAACCCTGGTTTTATCTTAAAATAAAAACCAAAAATAAACACTGAAATAAATTAATCATTTAGAAAATATAGGAAATCCTTACATATAATAAAGTTTAAAATCCAAATTATAAAGAAAGAATCAAACTTTAATAAAAATAAAAACTATGGGGGAACAAATATAAGACCCCCTCCCCCCGGCTCCTACGTCCCATACACCTCAACGACTATGTAATCTAATACCCCCCTATAAACATTTATATCAATATGATCTTACATCTATATATAATCACTACCACTCTTGTCTAATATGCCTTGTTCATGCTATCCAAATAGTTATCTGTATATGCCCTTCCTGTTGATACAATAATCCTCTCCTGTCATTGTAATCTCATGTCTCTCTTATATCTCATGTACTGTTATCCTTCCACTAAATCCTTATATGTTCTGTATCTTTACCTAATGATCCTTTATTATCTATATCTCGGTCTCTTATATCGCCTTATCTCTTAGTGGTACACCATCTCTCTTTCAATCATTCCTTTTTTCCACCCATTGTATTATGATCATTCATTACCAGCTTATCTATTATGTACTATAACTATCCAATCCACTCCTATCTCTGTTTGGGATGCCCGCTTACACCAATTAAATACTCCTATTAGTTATATATCATGTTCTTTTCCCTTTTCTTAAATAGTCTTATGTATGTATATATCTTTAACCCCCCCTTTTTCTCTTTTGTTTAATTTAAATTTTAATATTTTTAATAAGAAATTTACCTATAATAATTTTATATAATTATATGAATTACAATTTTCTTATTTTATATGAATTATTTTTTTAGAGGACCAAAAGTACTTCCTCACAAAGATTTATATTCTAAAAAAATTAAGTTCCTCAAAAAACATTTTATTAAAAAATAAGATGCCTGATTAAAGGACTATTTTGATAGAATAGATAATGTAATTGTATTACTCTTATTATATTATTTAGAATTAAACTAACCTTTTGAAATCAAAATTCAACGTGCATCATTACACTTAAATATAATTTTAGAAAGATAAGCTAAGTTAAGCTTTTAGGTTCATACCCTGAAAATAGAAAAAATTCTTCTTTCTA